GAAAAAATAGAAATCCGAAAGCTCTTCTTTGTGGTTATAATGCCAAAATCTCAAGTCGGCTCACTCGTCTTTATCTTGATCGTTACAGGCCTATTGAATATTCTATTTACTTTTTTTCTTTGATTTGTGTGTGTAATGCGGTTTTACTGCTGTCTTCTTTCTTATTGATAGGAATTCTCTTGTTAAGACCCTATGAATCGATTAAAAAAAACCTCAGATTCATACCAGAACCACGATGATTCAATAAAACCTTCAATCTAAGTCCAAAAATTCCTTGAGTAAGAACTGTTGGATCATCACTTATTCAATGAATAGATATAATTCAAAAAATCCAAAGAAACGTTTGTCCTTTGATCAAAATAAAGATAAGCGGCAGTTTGAAAGAATCAAAATCTTTATCGATTTTTTATAACTTCTAACTCTTAAAAATGAAAAAAAAAAATGGAAGTCCGGCTGCGAGGTCTAAATATTAAGTATGAATCATAGTTCTAATACTTTAGAATCCATTTTCTATATTCCGTGCTCCAGATACTAGAATAAATATCCGACGGGGTAAAACCATCTCTATCAAGATGACAGACCCATTCTCTGTACTATCAATAGGATCAATTAGAACAAGTCACACACTCATATTCCGGAAATACAGAAACAAAGAAATTTCACGGTCGAACTACCAAACCAAAATAGAATGGGCTAAAAATCGAAGACCTAAATGCTTCACTTTGTATTGAAAAGATAGTTAGTCTGTTCTTGTGAATCTAATTCATAGAAATTCCGTCCAGTAAAATGGAAGAATTATAAATCTCCAAAATAATAGATAGAAATATCGCAAATAGAGCCATTGCAACACCCATCAAAGGAGTAGTTCCCCACCCAGGAGCTACTTTACCATATTCCGAATTCAATGGTTTCAATAAATCCCCTACAATAGTTCGTCTTGGACCAGATCTAGAACTACCTTCAACGGTTTGTGTAGCCATAAATTTTTTATTCATTGAGATCTGTTGACTTTGTATACCATTCCGCTGTAAATAAATGATCTTATCCTAGACCCATTGTGGTCTTGAATTTATAGAATAATGGAAACAGCAACCCTAGTTGCCATCTCTATATCTGGTTTACTTGTCAGTTTTACTGGGTACGCCTTATATACTGCTTTTGGGCAACCCTCTCAACAACTAAGAGATCCGTTCGAAGAACATGGGGACTAGTTGAAGTAATGAGCCTCCCAATATGGGGAGGCTCATTACTTCAATTGAGATAATGAAAAATCATTTCATCTTTTTAGTTGGAACTTTAGGTGGTTCTCTAAAGAAGATAGCGAAAAAAATGATTCCCAAAGTTGAGACTAAGAGGAATGTATAAACCAATGCTTCCATAGATTTGATCGTGGTTTACAATTATAGCTTTCATACCTGTTTATTGGGAATCGTCTCCCGGATAAAGAAAAAGAAAGAACAAGAGTAAAAGAAAAGGCAGCGATTCCAATCAAGATTTATCCGGTTCCCTTTTGTAAAAGTCAAATTCAAATCACAAAAATAAAAAATAAAAAGGACCAAAACAGTGTTGTATCAGACTACTTGTCTTCTTGTAGTTGGATCTCCAAGTTTTTGGAATGCTCCAAATTCTACTTGAGCATCCAAATCCGGGTCGATACCAGCAAAAACATCTCTGAACAAGGTTCTAGAACCATGCCAAATGTGTCCGAAAAAAAAGAGCAGAGCAAACGAAGCATGTCCAAAAGTAAACCAACCCCTTGGACTGCTACGAAAAACACCATCAGATTTCAAAGTAGCACGATCTAATTCAAAAATTTCACCCAATTGAGCACGTCTAGCATATTTTTTCACAGTAGCAGGATCGCTATAACTGACTCCGTTGAGTTCGCCACCATAGAACTCAACAGTTACACCTACTTGTTCGACACTATACTTCGATTCCGCCCTTCTAAAAGGAACATCGGCTCTAACAATTCCGTCTCCGTCTACCAAAACAACCGGAAATGTTTCAAAAAAAGTAGGCATACGACGTACGAAAAGTTCACGCCCCTCCTTATCTCTAAAGATAGGGTGTCCTAACCACCCAACAGCTATTCCATCCCCATTGTCCATTGAGCCCGCTCTAAACAATCCCCCTTTTGCCGGATTATTGCCGATGTAATCATAAAAAGCTAATTTTTCAGGAATTTTAGACCAAGCTTCTGATAAACTTTGATTTTCGGCTAGCCCAGCACCCACTCGTCGATATATTTCTTGCTGGAAGTATCCCTGATCCCATTGATAACGAGTGGGACCAAATAATTCAATTGGGGTAGTTGCTGAACCATACCACATAGTTCCAGCAACAACAAAAGCTGCAAAAAAGACAGCAGCGATACTACTGGAAAGGACGGTTTCAATATTTCCCATACGTAATCCTTTGTACAGACGTTGGGGTGGACGGACACTAAGATGGAAAAGGCCCGCTAATATGCCCAATGTCCCTGCTGCAATATGATGAGAGGCTATTCCCCCTGGAACAAAGGGATCAAAACCTTCCACACCCCATGCGGGATTTACGGGTTGTACCCTTCCGGTTAGTCCATAAGGATCGGATACCCATATTCCAGGACCATACAATCCTGTTACATGAAATGCGCCAAAACCAAAACAAGCCACCCCCGAAAGAAATAAATGAATTCCAAAAATTTTTGGCAAATCCAAAGAAGGTTTTCCTGTACGTTCATCACAAAAGATTTCTAGATCCCAATAGACCCAATGCCAGATAGCCGCCAAAAAGCATAAGCCAGAAAACACAATATGTGCCCCGGCCACACCTTCGTAACTCCAAATTCCCGGATTCGTTATAGTCCCTCCGGTGATACTCCAACCGCCCCATGAATTGGTTATTCCTAAACGAGTCATGAAGGGTATAACGAACATACCTTGTCTCCACATTGGGTCAAGAACAGGGTCAGAGGGATCAAAAACTGCTAATTCATATAGAGCCATTGAACCGGCCCAACCGGCAACCAGAGCTGTATGCATTATATGGACAGAAAGCAAACGGCCGGGATCATTTAATACGACGGTATGAACACGATACCAAGGCAAACCCATGAAAATACCTCTTATATTAACAAAAAATGGACACTATGTAACTTTATTGCACTGGAAAAAACTATACTATACTATGGACTCTCCCCTTTCGGTGGATTATCTCAGGTAAAGGATTAATATTTGTTCTAGTTTTTTAGTAATAATGGAACAATTCTATTCGTAGGAACAAAAAGAAGCAGATCTATTCTATACCCGATAAGTAACAATACGCAATGGTGGAGGAGAGGGGGGGTTGACGCTATTTTATATGAGTGTTTATATGAGTGAATGCAGACATATTTGTTCATCATTCAAAGGAACTATTCGTAAGAATTTTCCTTTATTCATTTGGTCTTCCTTTTTTTATTTATGATTTTTTTTTATGAACTTATTCAATCTATAAACTATAAAAAAAAAATATGATAAATACCAATCATTATTAAGCCAATAAACCCACTGTTACGCTTCCACATCAAAGTGAGATATACTACTTAATTTAATTGAATTATTTTTTCATTTAATGCCTATTGGTGTTCCAAAAGTACCCTTTCGAAGTCCTGGAGAAGAAGATGCATCTTGGGTTGACGTATAGTGCGACTTGTCAGATATATTGGGTCATATGGAATTTCCCCGTTCTCTCTCCCGATCGAGATATCCTCTCTTTCACCGCAAAAAAGATTGATTAAATCATCAAAAATTTGGAGCGTGAAGTGTAATGAAGTCAAATTAGATCTAGTTTTTTTTGGGGGGAGGTATCAAAATGAATATTATCAATTTAGAATAATTTATGGTTGGCTTGGTTTAGACCAATAAAATGAAGCATCCAGGCTCTGTTTAGAAAAAAACCCAATTGGTAATATATCTACGATTACGACTTCTATCATCTATTTGGCGGAAAATATGCAAAAAAATGGAAGAAAATCAAAATAAAAAGGAAGTCGTAGCAAAAAAGACGTGGTATTGGAGTATTTGTCCTATATGTGCAAATCCAAATCGGTCAGATCTTTACTCGGAGTAGAACAGAAACCTAAAAGAATTGAAGAAGCCCATTCAGAAACAAGAAAATTACATCGCGATTTGGATTCGATCTCGATGAAAACAATACATCAATGAGAAGTTAGTTCAATAAGTTTAGTACATTCTTTTTATTTTTTATAGATAAACGGGTCAAAAGTCGTCTTTCTTTAAAAATGTGAGAAAAATTTGTTAGAAATTCGAAAAAGTCCGCTATGAAACAAGAAAGAAGAAAGAGGGTTGAAATCTACACATTGATTCTTTTTCGCAATTTTTGGTGAACCGTATGTACAAAAAGGTGCATGTACGGCTGCTAAGGGATAAAATTGGATCCTGATCAACCGACTTTATCGAGAAAGACTACTTTTTTTAGGCCAAGAGGTTGATAGTGAGATATCGAATCAACTTATCGGCCTTATGGTGTATCTCAGTATAGAGGATGATACCAAAGATCTGTATTTGTTTATAAATTCTCCGGGCGGATGGGTAATACCCGGAATAGCCATTTATGATACTATGCAATTTGTGCAACCAGATGTACAGACAGTATGCATGGGATTAGCCGCTTCAATGGGATCTTTTATTCTGGCCGGAGGAGAAATTACCAAACGTCTAGCATTCCCTCACGCTTGGCGCCAATGAGTCTTTTATTTGAGAAAAAGAAAAGAAGACTATGCCTTTGACATATGAATATTAAGTAAGAATAGCATGGCACTTCGAATTCGATATGCGAATTCTTTTTTCAAAACCATTCGATTATGTATCGAAAGAGTAGTATGAGAAAAGGGGCATTTCCGATTTTATCTGATCTATCGGAAGCCTATTTCAGCGTCACAAACTTTTTTGTTTTCACACCGGAAAGCTTTTAACAATATTTATGTTATGAAAGAATAAAAGAATATGAAAAAAAAACAAGATTTTTTTGACTTATATAATATAACTATATATTTGAAAAAAAAAAAGAAACTTTGGGATTGCTGAATAACAGACGAAATAATAAAGCAACGGAACCATCATAGTATTTTGTAACTACTCCAAAAAAAAGGAAGGGTGGTTATTGGATCATTTACCGATCTGGGTCTAATAGACCCTCCATATTTTCTATTTCTTTGATGGAAGGTTAAAATAAATTCCATAGTAGAGCCGTATGCAATACAAAAAGATGCCTGTACGGTTGTTCAATTCTATCTTTGTTTTTTATTATTCTTTATCTCTCTCGCCGTATCGTGTGAGAATAGAGGAACCCTTTATTCATTATGGTATATCATCAGGGTAATGATCCATCAACCCGCTAGTTCTTTTTATGAGGCACAAACGGGAGAATTTATCCTGGAAGCGGAAGAACTACTGAAACTGCGAGAAACTATCACAAGGGTTTATGTACAAAGAACGGGCAAAGCTTTATGGGTTGTATCCGAAGACATGGAAAGGGACGTTTTTATGTCAGCAGCAGAAGCCCAAGCTCATGGAATTGTTGATCTTGTAGCGGTTGAATAAAAATTTGCAGGAATTCCGCGCAAATACATGATTTTGAGATTTTTACCAGTAAGATAAAATACAATTTTTCTATTAATTTGAATTAATCTATTAATATAGAATATAAGTAATTCATAATCATCGGGTTAGGATTGATCTAAACCAGCTCATTATGTATACGACTCAACATGCCAACAATTAAACAACTTATTAGAAACACAAGACAGCCAATCAGAAATGTCACGAAATCCCCCGCTCTTCGGGGATGCCCTCAACGCCGAGGAACATGTACTAGGGTGTATGTGCGACTCGTTCAGATCATGGACTAAAACAAAAAGAAAGGAAAAAAAAATTTCCAGTATCAGTGTGATCGGTTAGGATAGAAGGGAAGAACTCTATTCACTATCTTAAACTTCAAAAAATTCTATTAATAATATCTATCCTTCTATTGTGTATCAAATTTATGGTTTAGATTGGTGTAAATCCAATCACCTCAATTTGCAATTTAAGATGAGAAAGACTTCCCCATTGGTAGCAAATGGTTATCCATTAAGCAGGGGAAATCCTATTTTTTTTTTTGAAAAGGGGAAAGATTATGCCCTTATTCTTGCAAGAACGGACTAACAGGGTCAGCTACCCAGCTAATCGTCATACTTAAATACCGTTACTGTATAGGTAGATTTCGTTGTGAAAGACCTATTACTAGATATATATTTCATAGGTAGAGCCAAAGAGTGTGAACTGTACAAGTTAACAATAACAATAGCATTGATTGATTAAGGGGCTCCGGTGTATAGAGAGGACCTCTCCGTTTAAGAAGTAACCATAGAAACGATGGAACCCACTATTTCTATTTAATTTACTTTACTATGTTTTTTTGATACCTAGTATCAATTTTCTTATTTCAAGGTGAACTGCTTAGAAAAAAAATCGTGGTTGGGAAGGTTATAGTAGCAAAAGCCATTGGAATTTTTATTTTATACATTGGAAGAATCCGTTTTTGTTATTAATAGACTAGGAAGGAGAATAGAATAACTGAAAGAAAAGAAATCAAATAGTTATTCATCAAAATTTCATTTATTCAATGACCAGAATTAAACGAGGATATATAGCTCGGAACCGTAGAACAAAAATTCGTTTATTTACATCAACCTTTCGAGGAACTCATTCAAGACTTACTCGAACTATTACTCAACAGAAAATAAAAGCTTTGGTTTCAGCTCATCGGGATAGAGATAGGAAAAAAAGAAATTTTCGTCGTTTGTGGATCAGTCGAATAAATGCAGTAATTCGTGAGAATAAGGGAAAAGTTTACTATAGTTATAGTAGATTAATGTATAATCTGTACAAAAGGCAGTTGCTTCTTAATCGTAAAATACTTGCACAAATAGCTATATTAAATAGGAGTTGTCTTTATACGATTTCCAATGAGATCCTCTAAAATAATAAAATAAAAATTCCCCGGAGACTGAACTCCGGGAAGGTAGAGTAGAGATTTGTATGATAAAAAATAATCATATGATAAAGTCGTCAAAATGAGCAACCACGTTCAATAAAAAAAGATTTCTTCTTCTTCACCGATTCTCTTTTTTCTTACAACACAACAATCCAATTTGAATTATCGTAGTTTTCGAACAAAACATCAATTCACACTTGATTGAAATTTAGATTGGAATTTGAATTCAATTGAGAAACCTATTTTTTTTTTTAAGACCAGTAGTTCTAGTGGTCGACTCGCCTTTTTCAAATTGTTTTTCATTATTAAGAAAGGGTAACGAAGATAAAATACGAGCTTGTTTTATAGCAATCGTAATTAATCGTTGTTGTTTTAAGGTCAATTTATTCACCCGTCTAGATAATATTTTTCCTTGTTCACTAATAAATCGACTAATTAAACTCATGTTTTTATAATCAATTCGATCCCCCGATTGGATCGGGGGCAAACGCCTACGAAAAGATCGCTTGGATTTAAGAAAGAGTCGCTTAGATTTATCCATGGTTTGTTTATTCCTTATCCCGAAAATCCTATTTCTTACAAAATAGGATTTGTTTTTTTCTACTTTTTTTTTTTCTATAATAGAAATATTCGAATTTCTAATTCTAATAAAATTTCTAATTCTAATAAAATAATATAATAATATATATAATATATAGATATAGAAATAGAATATATTATATTAATATTATGTTAAATATATTCCATATATATATATAATTTATATATCTATATGATTTAATGATTTAGAACAAAAATTTCTAACAACTAACAATATGAAATAATATATCATTATATCATTTTTCATGTTCCTTGGAGGGGTGACACACAAGCGATCCATTTTTTCTATTTCTTTATCTCCGTGTGAATTGTATGTTTGCAACAACAGGGACAGAATTTTTTCAATTCCAATCGACTAGGCGTATTGTGTCGATTCTTTTGAGTAATATACCTGGAAATACCCGTTGATTCCTTATTAAAACTGTTTCGAACACAACTGGTACATTCCAAAATAACCGTTACTCGGATATCTTTACCCTTGGCCATGAACCTCCTTTGGGTTTTTGATTCACTTAATTCTTCTATTTTCCGATTCGAAGCGAAGAAGAACGAATTAAAAATGAAATTATGAAAGATTTCGTTCCAATCAATATAGTATAGTAATAATTAAGTAATACAACGATTTCTAACTATATTTAGAATCACAGTACAGTATTTCAGGTTTCATTTAAGTATCTTGTATGATATTGTTGCCCCGCCCTAGCCATTCCATTTCGATTTCTGGTCTCACTCTATTATTAATAGAAATGGACTTGATTATTAATTGAATTTATTATTAATTAAATTCAATTGAACCCCGGTCTGGATTCCGAGTTTCACTGAAGTCGAATTCACCTTTATTCTTTTTCTTTCTCTTTTCTAATTTATTCTAATTCTAAAAAAAGAAGGGGGATTAATCACAGATATTTGATTGTATCTCTAATCTTTTTCACCCCTTCCCGTGTCAATAACTAGAATGAAAAAAAGGGGAATATCAACGCATCGGGGAACAAACGGTTGATCTCTATCAATAGACCCGCTAAAGCCCCGAACCATAGAGTACTTACCACTGGTGCCACGGAAAGATATGTTTTTAGATCTCGCATTTTAAATCCTCCTTCTTTATTGTAATTTGTAATACATAATCCCATATATGATCAGATGGTTATTTAGTTAATAACTACTTATATTTGTACACAGAATTCCTAATTCAAATTGAAATGTACAACGAGTCATTAGATATTTTTTTTTTTTTACTTTTAACAAAAAAGAAATACATTTCTGCCCAAGTATTCCCTAATAATATTCATTTTTTTTTAGGTGGGTTTTCTATTTTATTTATTTTGATTTCATATATATATCATATATATATAAATGAAATAGAATATAGAAGTCTTTTTTTTTTTTTATTTATTTGAAATTTGGAATTCTATTTTAATTTAATTAATATTGTATGTTATACGATATGAAACTCAAAAATGGCAGGATAATTTCTATATATCAACGGAGAAGATATCCTTATCTTCTCCGTTGATATAAGGATGTGGAAAACAAGACAAAGATTCTTTACAATGACACTGTAAACCAATTGAAAGGGATGTAGCGCAGCTTGGTAGCGCGTTTGTTTTGGGTACAAAATGTCACGGGTTCAAATCCTGTCATCCCTATCCCTAACTATTACTTATCTTATGCGCAGTAGCAAGGGATCGATTGAGATCAATTCAAATTGGACATACATACTCAATATCAATATATATATATTGATATTTTAAGAGTTCATAATATATATATATTAGGATAGTATATGCATGCAAGATGTATTGGGGTCACATTTCATTTTTGATGAAAATACAGCGCTCTTAGTTCAGTTCGGTAGAACGCGGGTCTCCAAAACCCGATGTCGTAGGTTCAAATCCTACAGAGCGTGATTCCCGTCTTGTTAGATCGAGAATGACACTGAAATAATTGAATAGCAGTCTAAAATCTGAATTTGACCTCCCGTGAATTAGGATTAAAACAAATAGGAGGTCAATAAACACAAGAAATGTTAATTAATCAAAGGTCTAACTGATCACCCCGTCGGTATTGTAAATATGCAGTTACGAATAATCCAGCCAACGTAATAGGAATTAGACCTAACACGATTCCAAATAGAAAAACTTCAATCATTTTAATTTATTTGAAAAGAGAAAGGGGGAGGTACTATTTATCCTTAAATATTAATCTGTATTGCCCTCGAATCTCAATGACCAAGAATTGGAAATTGACACGATAAGGAACTGCTATAGAATATAGGGAATATCCCAGAAAGATTTCTTTTTATGAACTCTTCGTTCAATTAATTTCAAATCAAATAAGTCGTATCTTGCTCAGACCGATAAATAGAGCTGAGGTTATA